TTTGATAAAAAGGTAAGAAATCAAAGTATCTTGGCCCAATCTCATGAATCTATTCTGAATTCGATTGATTAGAAAAATTCTGGTAAAATCATTGATTCATCTGGTGTTCAAATATATGCTTCATCTACAAGTTCACTAGATCGAAGATTTCTGACATTTTCAAATTGATAGATCCAATGTCACATTCAGTAAAGATTTATGATACATGTATAGGGTGTACTCAATGTGTTCGAGCATGCCCAACAGATGTATTAGAAATGATACCTTGGGATGGATGTAAAGCTAAGCAAATTGCTTCTGCTCCAAGAACCGAGGATTGTGTCGGTTGTAAGAGATGTGAATCCGCTTGTCCAACCGATTTTTTGAGCGTTCGAGTTTATTTATGGCATGAAACAACTCGAAGCATGGGTCTAGCCTATTAAATACGTTCCAGAAAAAACCACTTAAATACATTTTGAATACAGTTGATTTTTTTTACCGACAAAAACCCGTACTCAAAAAAAAAAATCATATTCATAAATATTTTATATTTTGGGCACGGGTTTTTTTGTCCAAGTTTAGCTTTATCTTGTCTTTACCACGAATTATTTTCCTTGGTTAACCATAATTGTAGTTTTACCAATAGTGGCAGGTTCTTTTATTTTCTTTCTTCCTCATAGAGGAAATAAGGTAATTCGAATATATACTCTAAGTATTGCTTCCTTAGAGCTCCTTTTAACGACCTATACATTCTCTTATCATTTCCAATTGGACGATCCATTAACTCAACTAGTGGAGGATTATAAATGGATCAATTTTTTTGATTTTTACTGGAGATTGGGAATAGATGGACTTTCTATAGGACCTATTTTACTGACAGGATTTGTCACAACTTTAGCTACTTTAGCGGCTTGGCCAGTTACTCGGGATTCCCGATTATTCCATTTCCTGATGTTAGCAATGTACAGCGGTCAAATAGGATCATTTTCTTCTCGAGACCTTTTACTTTTTTTCATCATGTGGGAATTAGAATTAATTCCCGTTTATCTACTTCTATCTATGTGGGGGGGGAAGAAACGTCTGTATTCAGCTACAAAGTTTATTTTGTACACTGCGGTAGGTTCCATTTTTCTATTAATAGGAGTTCTGGGTATCGGTTTATATGGTTCCAATGAACCAACATTAAATTTTGAAACATTATCTAATCAATCGTATCCTGTGGCACTGGAAATAATATTCTATATTGGATTTCTTATTGCTTTTGCTGTCAAATCACCGATTATACCCTTACATACATGGTTACCAGATACCCATGGGGAGGCACATTATAGTACTTGTATGCTTCTAGCCGGAATCTTATTAAAAATGGGAGCGTATGGGTTGGTTCGGATCAATATGGAATTATTACCCCACGCTCATTCTATATTTTCTCCCTGGTTGATTATAATAGGCGCAATACAAATAATCTATGCAGCTTCAACATCTCCTGGTCAACGTAATTTAAAAAAAAGAATAGCTTATTCGTCTGTATCTCATATGGGTTTCATAATTATCGGAATTGGTTCTATAAGCGATACAGGACTCAATGGAGCCCTTTTACAAATAATCTCTCATGGATTTATTGGCGCTGCTCTTTTTTTCTTAGCAGGAACGAGTTATGATAGAATACGTCTTGTTTATTTCAACGAAATGGGTGGAATGGCTATTCCCCTCCCAAAAATATTCACGATGTTCGGTATCTTATCGATGGCTTCCCTTGCGCTACCGGGCATGAGTGGGTTTGTTGCAGAATTGATAGTATTTTTGGGAATAATCAACAGCCAAAAATATTTTTTAATAACAAAAATACTAATTACTTTTGTAATGGCAATTGGAATGATATTAACTCCTATTTATTCATTATCTATGTTACGCCAAATGTTCTATGGATACAAGCTATTTAATGTTCCAAACTCTTATTTTTTTGATTCTGGTCCGAGAGAGTTATTTGTTTCGATCTCTCTCCTTCTACCAATAATAGGTATTGGTATTTATCCGGATTTTGTTCTTTCATTATCAGTTGACAAGGTTGAAGCTATTATATCTAGTTATTTTTATCGATAGTTTTCATGAATAAAAGAAAAAAGGAATTTCATTTTTTTTTTATTCTTCGTTGAAGTCTTTTTTTCTCTTAAGTTTCACTTAAGTAAAAATGAATTGGATTGTAATCAAATAGGTTTTGTCTTTGCGAGAACCTTTTGAATCAAGTAGTGTAGTGATTCAAATGGTTCTCGACTGTTTACATGAAGTTTTCTTCATGAAATTTTCCTATATTCTATTCTTATATTACTAGTAATTTTATTTCGGTTCATATGGAACTAGTTTCTATAGTTATATATATATAGGCTGTTCCCATTTGTATTCGTCTCGATCTGTAAAAAAAAAAGATTTGAAATTCAATTAGATGTTAATGTAAATTAAATGAACCATAACTATGTAACCCTATTCCTAATAAATTGACTCCAAAATAGCATATCCAAATTATAAGAAAGCCCAGAGAAGCCACAATTGCGCAATTTACACTTTCCCAATTTTTATTTGTTCGAGTATGTAAATAAATCGCAAATATAGTCCAAGTAATAAATGCCCAAGTTTCCTTTGGGTCCCAATTCCAATATGATCCCCATGCCTCATTAGCCCATACTGCTCCTGAAAGAATACCTATAGTTAAAAAGATAAATCCTAGACTAATAATACGATAACTCCAATGATCTAATTGTTGAATCAGTTGAGCCCTGTAATAATTTTTAGAAGAAAAAAAAGAAGTGCTTAGTAAAACATTACTTTTTTGATTCATATATTTGATCTTGCCAAAGGAAAATGAATCATTTAAAAAATTATTGTTTTTATGAAAAGTCCTTATGACTTTTCGAAATGTAATGACTAAGAGAGCTACTGATAATAATGATCCACATAAAAGAGCTGCATAGCCCAATACCATCATACTTACGTGCATGATTAACCACTGTGATTGGAGAGCTGGTACTAATAATTCGGCTTGATGCATTTCAGTTAAAAGACCTGAAGTAGCAAAGCCTTGGGTAAAAATGGTACTTGGCGCGGTTATTGGACTTAAACAATTCTTATGCTTTTTTAAATACGGAACCATATGAATAATGGAGAAACTCCATGAAAGAAAAATTAATGATTCATATAAATTACTTAATGGGAAATGTCCCGAATAAATCCAACGAGTGACTAATAATCCTGTTATAGAGAAAAAAGTAGCTATTATGCCTTTTTCTGACGAATCATATAGTCCTAGGATTTCATCGACTGATAAAGTTATTAAAGAAATTGTAATTACAATTGAAACGATCGAAAAAGATATATGAATTAATATATGTTCTAAAGTAGAAAATATCATCAAAATTCTTAAAAAAGTGGGTACAAAAACCAATTAATTATACGAAATTCAAATTCGGAATTGAATTCATTATAGGACTTATTGTATCTCTTTTACAAGATGCCATGCCGCCACTCGGACTCGAACCGAGATGCTCTAGCACTGCTTCCTAAGAGCAGCGTGTCTACCGATTTCACCATAGCGGCGTACTTGAAATAATAATAACCGATTTTTATCGAATCGTCGAGATTGAAGGATTCAATTCAATCCAATATCTTTTTTATTTTGATTGAATTAAGTTGAAATTGATGAGAAAAACTCGTTTCGTTTTAAAAGGTTCCAGTTTCACTAATAAATATTTATTTTTTTATCCTTATTCTTTTATTTATTATATATTCTATTTCTTCTTTATTTTTATTATATTTTGAATTTGAAAATTCAAATTGAAGGTGTTTCAACTGAGTGGGTTTTCTTAGTTTATGCTCTCCGGAGATTGAAAATTGAGATTTTTGTAAATAGTTATGACTTCAATCCAAGGATGTAACTCAAAAAAGTTCTTTCTCTTTTTTCATTTTTTTTTTTACTAATACAAATTCAACTAATATTAATTTATTTATTCCTAATTTCATTGATTTATCATTTATTTTATAAAATTTAAACAAAAAAAGTATTTTGTTGGATCACAGCTCATCGCGAGGTCGAAGGAATTATGTAAATATTTTAGAATTTTGTATTAACTATTAGGTTGTTGTTTTTCTTGTAGAAAATTTCATTTAGGATTTATCAAACTAATTATATATTGCTTTTAACATCTTGTCTAAAAAAGTTTTTTTTATTTCTGATAATTGCTACTAACCTACTTTAAATCAAAAAATTCTTTTGAATAATTTAATTAGTAATTAGAAAGATTGATCAATCTTCCGTTACAAACATAGGATCGGATCCAGTTTGGATTACTCCAAATTCATATATTATTCATATATGAATAATACTCACCTAAAAATTCGAATACCTAACTAAATGAAAAGAAAGGGACTTTCGAGTTGAAAGCAAGGGATAGATATTATATAGTAATTCAAAAAATAATATATTGATTCAGAAAGTTGCAAAACAAGTTTTAAATTTAATCAATTAATTTGAACTTTGATTTTTCTTAAAAAAAAATCTTCTATTTTCGTCTAAATACTCAAAATCAAAGCTTTTTCTTATTTTCTTTTCTAGTTTTTTATTTGAATATTGTGACAAATAGACCGATGGGGAAAATAAAGGATCCCCACCCAGAAATGATAAAACATATATTGAAAAAAGATGAAACCTTATAGACCATTTTCAGGTTAAGATAATTTAATCTACCGTTTGATTAGTTATTTGTCGCACAAAAAAACTTTTTGAATTCCCGGTCGAAAGAGACTTCGCTAACGAAAAAGCTTTCAACGCCGCCCAATAGGCCTTCTTTTTCCAAATATTTTTACGAATACGTTTTTTTGATATAGAAGTACGTTTTTTTGGAACTGCCATGAAAAATTTTTAAAAGTCATTAATTTCTCTAGTTGGATGTGAAAGACATCTATTGTTCAAACAATTCTATTTTTTTTTTTCAGATTCGGATATTGTATAGAATAAAAATTGAAAAACAAAAATACAAAAGTTTTTTTTTGATATCCTTGTTTGTTTATTCTTGTCCTGCTCTATTTCCATATTTTATTACATAAATATACGTCGAAAGGTTTAAAAAGACAACCCTTCCCTACCTAATTCAAAATGACTTTTTTTTCTATTAATTGGTCAAGCTCAAAAGAGTGAGTATCCCTAATTTAAAAAATTAGAATGAAACTAGTAGCTAATCAAAACCAAAGGATACATGATTTTAGAAAAGTCATTTTAGTAATTCCCTTTTTCTTTAAGTCTAGTTTTTTTTCTGCTATGGAAAGAAAATGTTGGATATCCTAGTCTTTCATAATATCTCAGAGTTTTTCTTACAAACTAAAAATTTTTTTTTATTAGAATGGAATAAAATCAATCAGTTTCACGATGAATTAGTTAATTATTATCACTAAACAAAGTCAAATTACTAGTAATTTGACTTTGTTTGGGAGGAGCAAGTTGGGGGCCAGCCTATTATTCTATTCATATCAAAATTCAAGTTTCTATCAAAATCAAAATAAAGTAATGTATGAAGGACTCTATTGATAGAATTCTTTATCCTTGTTCTACGGATATAAATTATCGTATCGTAATACATCGTCAATCATAATAAATAACAATTATTTAGTTGAAATAATAATTCATTTTTTTTTCTATTTTTATAAAATAAAAATATTCCATTAAGGAATATTAAATTCCAATTTTATTAAATTACAATTTATTTAAAATAAAAAAATCATTTTTATTTAATATTAACGTGGTCATATTCATACTATTTGACCAACTCTAACTTCTTGATTTTGGAAAGAAGAAAGATTCACAATAATTAAGAATAGAAAATTTTATTTAAGTTTTCCATATCTTGATTTTTTATTGAACCTAAAAAAAAAAATAGATAAGAGCCGCGGAATTGACTCAGAAATAATTAATTAAGAATAAAATAGTTTTTTATGGAATATACATATCAATATTCGTGGATTCTCCCTTTCCTTCCACTCCCGGTTCCTATGTTAATCGGAATGGGACTTCTACTTTTTCCAACGGCAACAAAGAATCTTCGCCGTATATGGGCTTTTCCTAGTATTTTTTTGTTAAGTCTCGTCATGATTCTTTCGATCTATTTATCTATTCATCAAATAAATAGAAGCTCTATCTATCAATATGTGTGGGCTTGGACCATTAATAATGATTTTTCTTTAGAGTTCGGTCACTTAATTGATCCACTTACTTCCATTATGTTAATATTAATTACTACTGTTGGAATTATGGTTCTTTTTTATAGTGACAATTATATGTCTCATGATCAAGGCTATTTAAGATTTTTTGCTTATATGAGTTTTTTCAATACTTCAATGTTGGGATTAGTTACTAGTTCTAATTTGATACAAATTTATATTTTTTGGGAATTAGTTGGAATGTGCTCTTATTTATTAATAGGATTTTGGTTCACACGACCTATTGCAGCTACTGCTTGTCAAAAAGCGTTTGTAACTAATCGTGTAGGGGATTTTGGTTTATTATTAGGAATTTTAGGTCTTTATTGGATAACGGGTAGTTTTGAATTTCGGGATTTGGTCGAAATATTAAATAACTTGATTTATAATAATGAGGTTAATTTGTTAGTTCTTACCTTGTGTGGCTTTTTTTTATTTGCCGGTGCGGTTGCTAAATCTGCGCAATTTCCTCTCCATGTATGGTTACCTGATGCGATGGAAGGGCCTACTCCTATTTCGGCTCTTATCCATGCCGCGACTATGGTAGCCGCGGGAATTTTTCTTGTAGCTCGACTTCTTCCCCTTTTTCTAATCATACCTTATATAATGAATTTTATATCTTTAATAGGCATAATAACAGTACTATTAGGAGCTACTTTAGCTCTTGCTCAAAAAGATATTAAAAGAGGTTTAGCTTATTCTACAATGTCTCAACTGGGTTATATGATGTTAGCTCTAGGTATCGGCTCTTATCGAGCCGCCTTATTTCATTTGATTACTCATGCTTATTCGAAAGCATTGTTATTTTTAGGATCTGGGTCAGTTATTCATTCAATGGAAGCTATTGTTGGATATTCTCCAGATAAAAGTCAGAATATGGTTCTTATGGGAGGTTTAAAAAAGTATGTACCACTTACAAAAGTTGCTTTTTTAGTAGGTACACTTTCTCTTTGTGGTGTTCCACCTCTGGCTTGTTTTTGGTCCAAAGATGAAATTCTTAATGATAGTTGGTTATATTCACCAAGTTTCGCTATAATAGCTTGTTGTACAGCAGGATTCACTGCATTTTATATGTTTCGGATCTATTTACTTACTTTTGAAGGACATTTAAACATTAATTTCCAAAATTATAGTGGTCAAAAAAGTAGCTCCTTCTATTCAATATCTCTATGGGGAAAAGAAGTCCTCAAAAATAATAATTTTCGGTTATTAACAATGAATAATAATGAAAGGACTTCTTTTTTTTGGAATAAGACATATTATGAAATTGATAGTAAT